AAAAGTTTTTTTTGTGTGACAAATAAATAATTAAACAATAGACTAAATAATATGAATAGGTCTAATTCAAAAAAATGATTCTAATTTTTGTTAGAATTTTTTTTTGTAAAATTTCCAAGTTATCAAGAATATAAATAATATTAATCTAATAATAATAGATTATTATCTAAATTAATATTTCATTTGTTATTAAAACAAAATGAATTCCATTTTATATTGTTATTGCTATTAGAGAATGGAATTCATTTTGTTATTTTTTAGTTCGAGCCATGACAAAATTATCTCGTTACAAATGTTGCTTTTATTTTCAGGAGACCATAAATAAAGTAATAAAAAAGTAATAAACTAACAAATGAAAAATCCCGTTGTTAGTTAACTGAAAAAAAGGATACTCTAAAATAAAAATAACTAATAAACAAAAGATAAGATTATTAATATTATTAAAGAAAACGTTTAGATTAAATGCCTGATTTTGAAACAAATTTTTAGTCATCAATTTGAATGTTTCCTAAAAAAATATTGAATTAACCCTCCCAATCTCGACGATTGAATAAAAATAGGTTATTATGATTTTGAATAAGCCGCTATGGTGAAATCGGTAGACACGCTGCTCTTAGGAAGCAGTGCTAGAGCATCTCGGTTCGAGTCCGAGTAGCGGCATGGCTTTTTCTAAAAGAGTAAGCCCTATAATGAATTCAATTCCCTATTTCAATTCCTATAATTGAGAATCCCTTTAATAAATTTTATGATAGTTTCAACTTTAGAGCGTATATTAACTCATATATCCTTTTCGATCATTTCAATTGTAATTACAATTCATTTGATAACTTTATTTGTCGATGAAATCGTAGGACTATATGATTCATCAGAAAAGGGCATGATAGCTACTTTTTTCTGCATAACAGGATTATTAGTTATTCGTTGGATTTATTTTGGGCATTTACCATTAAGCAATTTATATGAATCATTAATTTTTCTGTCGTGGGGTTTTTCCATTATTCATATGATTCCGTATTTTAAAAAACATAAAAACCATTTAAGCGCAATAACGGCGCCAAGTGTTATGTTTACCCAGGGTTTCGCTACTTCAGGTCTTTTAAATGAAATGCATCAATCTGCAATATTAGTACCGGCTCTCCAATCACATTGGTTAATGATGCACGTAAGTATGATGGTGTTGAGCTATGCAGCTCTTTTGTGTGGATCATTATTATCACTAGCTCTTCTAGTCATTACATTTCGAGAATCCATAAGGATTTTTAGTAAAAGCAAAAATTTGTTAACTGAGCAATTTGCCTTTGGTGAGATTCAATACGTGAATGAAAGAAACAATGTGTTAAAAAACACTTCTTTGATTTCTTCTCAGAATTATTACAGATATCAATTAATTCAACAATTGGATCGATGGAGTTATCGTATTATTAGTTTAGGATTTATCCTTTTAACCATAGGTATTCTTTCGGGAGCAGTATGGGCTAATGAAGCATGGGGATCCTATTGGAATTGGGATCCAAAAGAAACTTGGGCATTTATTACTTGGACCATATTTGCGATTTATTTACATATCCGAACAAATCAAAATTATGAAACTGAAAATTCTGCAATTGTGGCCTCAATGGGCTTTCTTATAATTTGGATATGTTATTTTGGGGTTAATCTATTAGGAATAGGGTTACATAGTTATGGTTCATTTACATTACCATCTAATTGAATCTAATTGAATTTCTAATTGAATTTATCTAATTGAATTTCTAATTGAATTTAAAGTACTTGACAACGAAAAGCCTAGGGCAGCATACATTATGAAACCCTTATATCAACCATCAAGAACCATTTGAATCATTCTATTTCCATTACTTGATTCAAATGGTTCTCAAAATGTCAAAATATCTGGTTATATTTTTATAATAGAATTCCAATTTTTTTATTTAACTTAAAAGCTGAAAAAGACTTTTTTTGGACAATGAACGATTTTTAAAATCATCGTATTTTTTTTTATTGACAAAAACTATCTATAAAAAAAAATTTGATAGAATAGCTTCGACCTTCTCAACTGATAATGAGAAAACGAAATCGGGATAAATACCAATACCTATTACCGGTAAAAGGATCGAAATCGAAATAAATAACTCGCGCGGTCCAGAATCAAAAAAATAAGAGTTTTTGGGGACATTAAAAAGCTTGTATCCATAGAACATCTGGCGTAACATAGATAATGAATAAATAGGAGTTAATATCATTCCAATTGCCATTACAAAAGTAATTAAGATTTTTGTTATTAAAAGATATTTTTGGCTAGTAAGTATTCCAAAAAAAACTACCAATTCGGCAACAAAACCGCTCATGCCCGGTAATGCAAGCGAAGCCATTGATAAGATACTGAAAGTCGTGAATATTTTTGGAATTGAGACGGCCATTCCGCCCATTTCGTCGAGGTAAACAAGTCGTATTCTATCATAACTCGTTCCGGCCAAGAAAAAAAGTGCAGCGCCAATAAATCCGTGAGAAATTATTTGTAAAATGGCCCCGTTGAGCCCTGTATCGCTTATAGAACCAATTCCTATAATTATGAAACCCATATGAGATACAGAAGAATAGGCTATTCGTTTTTTTAAATTACGCTGACCCGGAGATGTTAAAGCTGCATAGATAATTTGAATTGTGCCTACTATCATCAACCAGGGAGAAAATATAGAATGGGCATGGGGTAATAATTCCATATTGATCCGAACCAACCCATATGCTCCCATTTTTAATAAGATTCCGGCTAAAAGCATACAAGTACTATAATGTGCCTCTCCATGGGTGTCTGGTAACCATGTGTGTAGGGGTATGATCGGTGATTTGACAGCAAAAGCAATAAGAAATCCAATATAAAATATTATTTCCAGTGCTACAGGATACGATTGATTAGCTGATGTTTCAAAATTTAATGTCGGTTCATTGGAGCCGTATAAACCAATACCCAGAACTCCTATTAATAAAAAAACGGAACCTCCAGCAGTGTACAAAATAAATTTTGTAGCTGAATACAAACGTTTCTTTCCACCCCACATGGATAGAAGTAGATAAACGGGAATTAATTCTAACTCCCACATGATGAAAAAAAGTAAAAGGTCTTGAGAAGAAAATAGTCCTATTTGACCACTATACATTGCTAACATTAGGAAATGGAATAGTCGTGAATCTCGAGTAACGGGCCAAGCCGCTAAAGTAGCTAAAGTTGTGATAAAGCCTGTCAGTAAAATGGGTCCTATAGAAATTCCATCTATTCCCAATCTCCAGTAAAAATCAAAATAATTGATCCATTTATAATTCTCCGTTAGTTGCATTAACGGATCATCCAATTGGAAACGATAACCGAATGCATAGGTTGTTAGAAGGAGTTCTACTATACATATACATATAGTATACCACCTTATTACCTTATTTCCTCTATGAGGAAGAAAGAAAATTAAGGAACCCGCGGATATTGGCAAAACTACAACTAGCGTTAACCAAGGAAAATTATTCATAGTAAAAACAAAATAAACTTGGACCAGAAAAACCCGTGCTCGAAATAAATATATTTTGAGCGCGGGTTTTTGTCGGTAAAGGTAAAAAAATCAAATGTATTCGAGTAGGGTTTTCTGAAACGTATTAATAAGCTAGACCCATACTTCGAGTTGTTTCATGCCATAAATAAACGCGAACACTCAAGAAATCCGTTGGACAGGCAGATTCACATCTCTTACAACCGACACAGTCCTCTGTTCTTGGAGCAGAAGCTATTTGCTTAGCTTTACATCCGTCCCAAGGTATCATTTCTAATACATCAGTTGGGCAGGCTCGCACACATTGAGTACACCCTATACACGTATCATAAATCTTTACTGAATGTGACATTGGATCTATAAAATTTTTAAACGTCAGAAATTTTCGATCTAGTAAACTTGTAAATGAATCATATATTTAGACACCAGATGAATCAATAATTTACCAGAAATTTGGAAGCAATCTACTTCTGGATCGACTCATACGATAGAACCAAGATACTTTGATTTCTTACATTTTCTAAAATATGGATTAGATTTAATGTATGGTCATGTTAATTAGAATTTATGAATATTGTAATTTCTATGATTAATACTACACTACTTATTCAACAAATTCGATTGATTGATACGAGTTGATTTTCTGTTACGATAAATTGACGAAACAATGGCCAGTCCAATAGCTGCTTCAGCGGCAGCAATAGCTATAACAAAAATTGAGAAAATATTTCCTTTTAATTGCCGGCTATCAAAAAAATCAGAAAATGTTACGAAATTTATATTAACCGCATTCAGTATAAGTTCAAGACACATAAGGGCTCTAACCATATTTCGGCTTGTGATCAATCCATAGATACCGATAGAAAATAAGTAGGCACTCAAAACAAGTACATGCTCGAGCATCATTGACTAACTCCTTATCAATTTTGATTCATTTCAATATGAACTGAATAACAATTCAACAGATTCAATTGACTAGAATATAAAGTGCGGAACAAAGAAATATATTGTATTGGTAATAGATTAAATAAAAGAGTTTTTATTTTGACTTTTAGACATAACCAATTTTAAAATGGAAGATAAAAAAATGTAATAACACAGAACAGAGTTGAATTTTGATTACTGTTGGAAATTCTAGAAATTTATTACTGGCGCGCTACCGCAATTGCGCCTATTAAAGCGACTAAAAGAATTATCGAAATGAATTCAAATGGAAGAAAAAAATCTGTTGATAAATGAATTCCAATTTGTTGACTATTACTTATCAAATCTTGCTCTATAATCTGGTTTGATCTTGCAGTCCAAATAATCCCGTACCATGACGTATCCGTAATACTAATCATTAGTAAAACAAAAATACTTGTACAAACTGGTAAAGTAATCCCATCCCCAACAGTCCAAAGATTAAAATCTTTGTAATCTTCTGAACCATTCATAAACATCACAGCAAATACAATTAAAACATTTATAGCTCCCACGTAAATAAGAAGTTGTGCAGCAGCTACAAAATAGGAGTTTAATAGAATATAAAATAAGGATATACAAACAAGAACCAGCCCCAATGAAAAGGCAGAATAAATGGCGTTGGTAAATAATACCACACCTATACCGCCTAGTATAAGACCCAATCCCAGAAAGACTAAAAGAAAGTCATGTATTGGTCCAGGCAAATCCATTATATGTAAAATAAGAGATAAATAAATCTAAATGTTTTTCATGACTTTATTGAGACCCGATCAGAAATTTTTTTTAATAATTTTTCAAAAATTCCTAATTAAATCCTAAGAGATAGGACTAAATGTAGGTACAATTATTGGGCTAATTTTATTCTTTATCTGAAGGAATAGGTCTAATCCGAAATTTTTTATTTCGAAATATATACAGATATATTAATTAATAGATTTTCAATCAAAATAAAGATTCGCTTCTTAATCAACCAATTAATAGTTGGAATTTCATTTCTAGTTATTGACCAAACAAAACAAAAGAACCTTTATTTCTTTTAAATAAATAAATCAAAACCGAACCTTAGTATTGTTAAAGTAATTGGAATTTATTCTTGAATCAAGAGATTTACTTATTTTTTATTTGAGGTGAATTAAAAATTGTTCGAATTGTATAATCGTCAACTACTGACATTGGTAAACGACCTAAAGCAATTTGATTATAATTTAATTCGTGACGATCATAAGTAGAAAGTTCATATTCTTCAGTCATTGATAAACAATTTGTTGGACAATACTCAACACAATTACCACAAAATATACAGATTCCGAAATCAATACTGTAATTTAGTAATCGTTTCTTTCGAATATCTGTTTCTAATTTCCAATCAACAACGGGTAGATCTATAGGACATACACGAACACATACTTCACAAGCAATACATTTATCAAATTCAAAATGAATTCGACCACGGAAACGTTCCGCGGTGATTAATTTTTCATACGGATATTGAATAGTTACGGGTAAACGATTTGCGTGAGATAAAGTAATCATGAAACCTTGACCGATGTACCTTGCAGCCCGTACTGTTTGTTGACCATAATTCATGAACCCAGTTACCATAGAAAACATATCGTGAATATATATATGAATAATTTTATGTTTGTTTATTTCTCTTGTTTGAGACAAATTGTGAATATAGAATATTCCTTTACAGCGAAAAGAGTTGAAAAGAAGTTGTTAATAATAGATTACCGAGAGAGATCGGTAAAAGAAATTTCCATCCAAGATTTAATAGTTGGTCCATTCTTAGCCTCGGCAAAGTCCATCTTGTTGTGATAGGAATGAACAAGAACAAATAAGTTTTAGTTAATGTAATAAAGATACCAATCGTCGCTTCAAAGACTCCACCTAATTTATTTATTTCAAAAAACTCAGAAACATATATGTCTGGAATAGATATATTCCAGCCTCCCAAGTAAAGAACTGTTACAAATAATGAAGAAACTAATAGGTTTAGATAAGAAGCAACATAAAATAAACCAAATTTTATACCCGAGTATTCGGTTTGATAACCTGCTACTAATTCTTCTTCTGCTTCTGGTAAATCAAAAGGTAATCTCTCACATTCTGCTAGGGAAGAGATGAGAAAAATGATAAACCCTATAGGCTGACGCCATAAATTCCACCCCCCAAAACCATATTTTGATTGCGCCTCAACTATATCAATTGTACTTGAACTGTTAGATAATCATAGTCGGTGATACCATCACTGTTATCATCGCTATTACAGAACCGTACGTGAGATTTTCATCTCATACGGCTCCTTAAAGGCCATAAATAAATCTAAGGACCGGGTAAGTATTATTTTATCTTGATACATTTGTAGGATGGATAAGGTCAAATCTTATTGGACGGTCCAAAATTAGACCAATAGAATTCTGTCTGTTAGAATTATTAGTTTTAAATAATTGTTATTTTAATAATTAAATAAATTAATAATAAAATAAAAAAAAAAACAAAGTACTTCTGAATTGATCTCACCCCTTCTTTAAAAAATTTCAATTTTTCTTTGTCGAGTAATAACTTAATTCTTCAATAAAATACTTCTTGTAGAAATATAACTAACATAATTAACCCTTCGTTTTTACTTACGAAAAAAAAAAAATTCCATATTAATTCATGAATTATGATATATATTCTATATATATATGAATATAGAATATGAATATGGAAAAGGATAAAAAAGATATATTTTTTTATTGGAATTGGGTTTCTTTCTCTTTTTTTTTTTTTCGTTCCTATTCTTCTTTCTATTTCTTAAAAAAAGAGGGCTTACAAAATAAAGGATTTTTTCGTTCCCAATAGTTATGTATTTCATCGGTGGATAGGAGCATACTCTGGATTGGAATAGTGCCTTGGGGAGTACTTCCTAATAATTTCTACTAACTTTAAGCCCCGATTAGTATTCGTTGTTTGTATATTATGTAAAAAAGCCCTTTTTGGATAATTTACATAATTTCCATTTCCATTACAAATCCGTTACATATCTTGGTGTTTCTAACCATCCACTCGTTTTTGTTCAACCCTCCGTTATGATAATACATGTATGTTAATCCATACAAATGATAGTGAAAAATCAATACGGTGGATTTTTTGAGCCCGCTTCAAGTCAGGATGACTAATCGACCAATCTTGGCTTGGGGTAAACGATTTCTTATGTTTATGTTTATTTTCGCTTAACTCTTTAACTCTTATACATGGAAAATGAGACTCAATATTTTTACTGCGAATTTATATATTTATATATTCTAAATTATATAATATATATATAAGCTGTTTTCTTTCACTCAATATAACTATTTTATTGAATTTTTCAATCCGAATAATGAATAAAAAAAAAAAATGAAGATCTCTAACCCTACTCAATTCATTCCACCGTTTTCCTCGAAAGGAAGAATAGAGAAAGGTTTATGTCTATATATCAACGAATCGCACGTAGAGATATTGATAACACACATAAAGTTAATGGTATTTCATAACTAATTGATTGAGCAGCAGCTCGTAGACCACCTAAAAAGGAATATTTATTATTTGACCCGTATCCTGACATAAGAAGTCCAATGGGAGCAATACTTGAAATGGCAATCCATAAAAAAACACCAATATTGAGATCCGCTAAAACAAGACGATACCCAAATGGAACTACTAAATAGCTTACTAAAATGGATATAACTGCTATGGATGGACCGATACTGAATAAACGAGTATCCCCTCTAGATGGAAAAAGATTTTCTTTGAAAAGAAGTTTTGTCCCATCTGCTAGAGCTTGAAGAACTCCCAAAGGGCCGGCGTATTCAGGTCCAATACGTTGTTGTATTCCCGCGGATATTTCTCTTTCTAACCATACAATTACCAGTACGCCTATTGTAATTCCCAATACAAGAGTCAAAATAGGAATAAGTAACCATATAATTCCATAGACCCCCTTTAAAAATTCCAATCTAGAAAAAGAATCGATCTCTTGTAATTCTAGTGTATCTAGTGTATCAATTATCATTTCAACGATCAACTTCTCCCATAATGATATCTATACTACCTAGTATTGTCATAATATCAGCCAATTTCATTCTTTTAACTAACTGAGGAAGAATTTGCAAATTGATAAAACCCGGCGGTCGAATTTTCCATCTCCAAGGAAAACCACTCCGATCCCCTATCAGGAAAATCCCTAATTCGCCTTTTGGAGCTTCGACTCGCACATAAAGTTCTTGTTTCGGCAATTCAAATGTAGGAGAAGGTTTTTTACTAATAAAGCGATATTCAAAATCATTCCATTCTGGATTCCTTTCTCTATCAAAGTAGCGGATTTCTAAATTCTCATATGGTCCCCCCGGAATTCCTTCGAGAGCCTGTTGAATAATTTTTACAGATTCCACCATTTCACCAATTCGGACTAGATAACGAGCCAATGAATCCCCTTCTTTTTGCCACTGTACTTCCCAATCAAATTCGTCATAACACTCATACTGATCAACTTTACGAAGGTCCCATTGTATTCCGGACGCTCGCAGCATTGGTCCTGATAAACCCCAGTTTATTACTTCCTCTCGACCAATAATGCCTACCCCCTCGACTCGTTCTAAAAAAATAGGATTGCGTGTAATAAGTTGTTGATATTCAGCAACCCTTATTAAAAAATAATCGCAGAAATCCAAACATTTATCTATCCAGCCATAAGGGAGATCAGCCGCCACCCCTCCGATCCGAAAATAATTATGCATCATTCTCATACCGGTGGCAGCTTCGAATAGATCATATACTAATTCTCTTTCTCTGAAAATATAGAAAAAAGGAGTCTGTGCACCAATATCCGCCATAAAAGGGCCGAGCCATAACAGATGAGAAGCTATACGACTCAACTCCAACATAATTATTCTGATATAGCTGGCTCTTTTAGGTACTTGAATATTTCCCAGCTGTTCCGGCCCATTTACTGTTATTGCTTCTGTGAACATAGTAGCTAAATAATCCCAACGTGTTACATAAGGCAAATATTGTATAATTGTTCGATTTTCCGCAATTTTTTCCATCCCTCGGTGTAAATAACCCAATATTGGTTCACAGTCAATAACATCTTCACCATCTAGAGTAATGATAAGTCGAAGAACACCATGCATTGATGGATGGTGGGGACCCATACTGACTACCATCAGGTCTTTTCTTGTAGCTGGTATATTCATAGGTTTTTCCTTAATTCACTCTTTCATGAATTGAATTGCTGAAAACGAAAAAAAGTTCATTCAAATTCACGATCTAATAAATCAAATAATTCAAAATGCTTCTTCAAATTAACGAGTTTTTGATTCACGAATATCCAACCGATTAATCAATTCTTTATAACCTATTCTATTTTTCTTTGACAAATAAGATAGCAGGCGTTGGCGTTTTCCCAGAATTTTACGTAGACCTCTCTGAGATAAATAGTCTTTTTTGTGTAATTGTAAATGGGAAGTAAGTCTTCGTATCCTATTGGTGAAACTTAATATTTGAAATTCAACAGAACCCCTATTTTCTTCTTTTTCTTCTTGTGAAATAACTGAGATGAATGAATTTTTTACCATAAAACGAACCCCCCTTCTTTTTTTAATTTTAAGATATTTTAAGATATTTTGATTGATAGATATTTTTATTGATCAGTAATAATAATGGCACTTGTTTTAGTTTGGTATAGAGAATAATCTTAATTTCGGTCTAATTTCGATTTTTATTAAATCAAATTAAATCAATCCTATTTTAATTTCAAAATTTGAAAAGGTATACAGTATACAAAGGTATACAAAAGTATGGTTGTTTTCTATCCTCCAAAACGATAAAAACTTAGTCCTAAAATCAGACGATTTTATTGATTCATTTCTAGATCGAATTGATATGTCATTGAATTAGTATCATGTATCAGAATAGAATGTAAGACATTGAATGTGCGCACCTCTTTGTCGTCATCGACCCGCTGCGTTATGGGAAAGATAGCAAAACTTTACTAGTAATGGATTTTCAATCGCGGATACATATGTATCCTTACCATACCGAAACGACTGCCGTTATTGCTATCAAACCAATACCGATTCATACAAGCTAAATCTTCTAATCGATAATTGGGCCATAGAAATAACTTTAAGTTAATAAGTTTCTTTTTATATCCTTTGTTTTTATCCAAAACTTGACTGTTTACCTTATTACCATTCCCTAATGCTGAATTTTTATGCATATCATTTCTATTCCTAGAATTGAAACAAATTAGAATTCTAAATTCTCTCCGAAGTCTAGGTGATAAAATATTTTCAGGAACAAACAAATCATAATGATTTTTATCTCTATTTCCAGTCATCTTTTTATATTTGGTAATGACTTCATCAGAATTCTTATCAATATGGGTTTTTTCTCTGTATTTTTGATTCATTTTGTGTTTACTTTGATGAACCGACGAAATACCAATGGTTTGATACATAATAAATTGCCCATCATTTTTTATAGATAGACGAATTGGTTCAATAATCAAAATTCCTCTTTTGATGAATTCCGTAAGAGTTAAATTTTTCTCAATTATCAGAATATCAAGACTCATTTCTCCTCTTTGAATAGAGGATATAGTTATTTCTCTTGGATTTATCAGTCTAAGCAGGAGACAATATACTTTGATGTTATTGATTATTTTTTTAGTTAAAATATCATCCCATCGCAATTGAAACTGAAAATACCTGTTTAGTAAGAAATCAAACTCCTCTTTTGTATCATTCTTGTCTTGTTTTTTATTTTTTTGTTTTTTCATCTCCGAGTCCATATAATCTTCTTCAACATCTTTTTCTTGGTTTGAAAGAGCAGATTCAAGGTTTGCTTGGTCCGCTGATTCTTTTTGCTCTTTATTTCGTTTTTTTAATTCAAGAGATTTTTTTTCATTGGAGGATATAAAAAGATCTTTATCAGTAACGTTTTCATTTATATTAGAATCTAAAAGAAGTAATTTTTTTGGTATAACCCACGGTTTAGTTTTATACAAATTATAAAGGATCAAAAATTCGGAGAAGAACCAACGTTCAAGATTTGATATGGGGCGGTTTAATATTTCTTCATTCATTCCCATCCAATCCAATTTTTTTTTTTGATTAGATAAATAGATTTCTTGATCTTGATGAATTGTGAGATCAAAAAAATTTTGCTTATTCATTTTATCAATTATTGGATAATCGTTAAGTTTATCCTTAGTACATTTTTTATTACTGTTTGGGTCAGTATCAATATTGATCCAAGCTTCAATATTGATTTTCTTGCTAAGACAAAAATGGATAATTCTCCAATCAAAATATTTTCTATCCAGATTTTTATCCATATCTGTAATATCATGTTGTACTCGATCATTATTGATAGGGATAATAGGAATACCTTCCATCATATAAAAAGATTTGAGTTTATTTGTGTTGGAGTTCGAAAAAACTTCTTGGTTGTTTTTTACGTGTAATGACAATTCATAAATTGACGAGTACTTCGTATTTTCAGAATTAATAGATTTATATGCTAACCGATCATATTTATATTGTTTTTTAAAATTCTCTTTTTCATTCAGTAATGAAGCCTTTTCAAAATTTTTTAGTTTTTCGTAGTGAATAAATTTCGTTTTTTTAGATGAGTTACTTAAATCCTTATTTTTATTCATATAATGGTGATTGAATCTATTTCGCCATTTTTGTGGTACTAGTCTAGACCATCTAATGTGAGATATATCATATTGATAATGATTCCTTAACCAATTTGTCCATTGATTTATTCCAGAATTCTGACAATTCTTATGTCTTAATTGAGAAAGAAAAAGTTCTTGTGTTCCAACAAAATAATTCCTTATTTCATTCTTAATAAAAGGAGCTGCTCCATTATATTGCAAGACAGATTTTAACTTATAAAAATCCAAATTGACAAATTGGGTTTGTGAGAGTTTGTAAAATACATAGGCTTGTGAAAAGTAGGATAAGTCACAAAAAGTATTTGAATTTTTTTTACTAATATTAGTATTATATAGTGTCTTTTTTATAGTCAAAATAAAATGAATTAAACTTTGATTTTTTTTATCCGTTTTTTCTTGATTTGTTTCATTATTGGTAATGTATTTATTAAAATTTTTTTTTATTGAGTCACGAAATGGTTGTGTATTGATCCTAGGAATATTAATGATCCACAGAAAGATATCTATGTATATCCTTTCAATGAAAAATTTTATAAAATAATGTGATTTGCGTATTAGTCGAGCATTTTTTCTTTTTAATATCTGCCAAATATTTTTTTGTGCTTTCAACCTTTTATTATCATCACTTATTTTGTTAAAACTAATATTTCGATCCGGAATTCTAAATCCGCCCTTTTTTTCATTTGTAATTTTTTCTATTTGATTTATGACCGTGTTTGTTCTATCAGTTAAATCCTGCATTTTTTTTTCTGTCAACGAAGAATTTGTCCAATTCCGAGGTATAGTTTCAATGGACGATGGTATAGTTTCAATGGATGATTCAGGAATCATCAGATTACTTATTATCAAATCTTTTTTAGTTTTATTCAATTCATATACTTTTCTTTTTCTCAATCCAAATAATATAATTGGATTTATTTTTGATAGTTCTTTTTTTATTTCTTTTAAAAAAAGAATCCTTTTAATGATCCATTTTTTTATTTCTTTTGAAACATTTAGAAACAATTTTGTTTTTTCTTTAAAAATTTTTAGAATTAGAAAACATTTCTTTTTCAATTTTCTAATTTTTCTTTTGAGTTCTTTAAAAATGGGTTCAAAAAATGATTCGTGTTTTCTGGAAGAATCAAAAGGGAATTCTGCTTCCATTCCAAAAATTGTTAAAAAACACGAATCTTTTTTTGAATCTTTCTTTTTCATTGGATCGTTATAAGGGGCTCGTGGATTCGATCTATGCCAAGGTTTCAGACGAAAAGGAAATAGGATCTTAATCTGAATACCGTCTGTTAACCAATCTTTTGGAAATTCTTTTTCTGATAATTGAACGCCATTATAGGTGCATTTAACATGAATTTCTCGATTCCAATCCTTAAAATCTTCGGACCATTCAGGAAATTGAAATAATAGCATACGGGCGATATTTTTAAATATTATCAATGAAGGCAATATAATATATTTTCTAAGAATCGATTGGGTTATTAATAAAAAACCTCTTATTACTTGAGCAAGTAAAATACTATCCCAGGCTTCCGCTATTTCTATACGTGCTTTCTCCTTTCTTTTGGCTTCTTCTTTTTTATCTTCTTCCTTTTTTTTCTCACTTTCTTCTGTGGTTTTCTCTTTAGAATCCGAAATTTTGAGTTCTGTGTTTGTCCACATACCATTTCTAAAAATTCGGTTTATACGTTCGGAAATATCAAAAGAAAAAAAAGGGGATTTGTTTATTCGGTCCAAAAAGAGGGGGGAATGCACGTCTGCCTCAAAGAATTTCCAAGTAACTATTTTACGTCTTTGAGCACGTACAGAGCCTTTGATTAGGTCTCGACGAAAATCTGGTTGTTGTGAATAACGTATCAAAGCAACTTCGTCTGGTTCATCAGTATCATCAGTTTCTTGGGTATTACTATAAGTATCAGTATTCTCTTGGTTATCAGTAAAAATAATTACACTTTTGTCTTTTCTTGAGCGAATCTGCATATTCTCTATCTCACCCTCCTCTCGTTCTTCCTCGTCTAGTTCCCAATCAGCAATTAATTTGTATGGCCAGTAAGGGATTTTTTTATGTATTTCTGTTAATGCAATAGATTTTTTTTTTATCGTTTTCTCGTTTGGAAGAGTTCTATCTGCATCAAATAAAAATTTTAAAACTTTTATTCTATCTTCTGAATCAATTCTTACTTGTTCATGTTTAGGAACTATAAAAGGTCTTTTAAAATTTAAACTTGATGTTGATTTTACAGCAAATTCATTGATTAAGTTCAATAAATAATCCATTTGCTTTGCGCATGCTTTTGTATCAAATGAATTTGGTTTCTGTTCAAATTCTAGGCGATTAATAATAAAAAGGATACTATGAATCTTATTTATCAAAAACTTTTCTATAGAATTTTTTCGAGAAATTTCCTTTTTAATTGAAAGTGAAAACAATTTTTTGATTCGTCCACGATAGGGTCCATTTATGAAAGGATCATATAGTTGGGGTAAATATTCTTTTTTAGTCTTATCATTACACAACCGAGTTCTTTTTTCGAGTACATTCAGAACAACGGATTCGTTAATGAGAGTTTGAGCTAAATTTTTATCGAGAGTTTTTACTCTATCTATAAAAAGTTTGCTTATATTTTTCTGTTTATGTTCATTGTTATAACTCCACTGGTTAAAAAATTCATTAGAGGGGACTTTTTCCTCTGGGAACAGAGATGTCTTTCTTTGCATCATTTCCAAAAAAGTTGCCAAACTCGGGGGGTACGTAAAAGCTATTCTTTCTTTTCCATCACTTTGACATGTATA